GTAGGTCACTAATATAGTTAGTTTCCTATCCAAGATTCTGCTATTTACTGAAATAATTTTACTGGAATATAGGAGGAATCCCCGGATGGGTCTAAATAGAACGAGGAAGTACAGTTTTAAGCGCCTTGCTTATGTCCAAACCAAACTAACAAATATTAGAATAAATATATTTGGATTAATATCTTTTTCAGTCATTCATTGAATGATAAATCACTACAAGTGACGGAGATACACGATTTAAATAACGGAAGATCCAATATTTTAAAATTGTATCTAGAATGACTGGAAAGGTGGAAACAAGGCCCGATATAATTTGATCATTATGAGTAAATCCAAAATCTTTGTAGACAGAACCCAGCATTAGTTCCCAACCGTGGGGTGAATGGAATCCGATACATAAATCCGTTAATAAAAGAATAGAAAAAGCTTTTAGTGTGTCGCTTAAGTTATATAGGAATTCCTGAACCCACGAGTTAAGAATAACAAGTTCTTCATTACCTAGAATAGAATAACCAACTAGAATAACGAAACAGACTATATTTGTCGAGAAGTGTAAAATCGTATGGATCCGACCCTCGTTGTGCATCTTGATTAATTGGATCGTTTCTTTGTGGATTCCTATACTCAGTTTTTGTAGATATGTCTCCGGGTATTCTTTTATCATTTCATCCAACAAGATGAGTTCCTCTAATTCCATGAATTTTTCTATAATACTCTTTTCTTGAATATCATTCAAAAAGGTTTCGGATTGTGTAGTATTCCACCAATTAGTAACCCAAGATGCCAGACTTTTTTGAAATGAGAGAGAGATCCCCCAGGGCAAAAAGACTATAGATACAAGATATAGAAGGGGAGTGACTGCTTTCTTTTTTGCCATTTTTTTCGTCTGTGAATTTTTAATGAACCCGCCCCTTTCGTCGATTCCATATGATCTAAGATTTCTATTAAGCATGAGTTCTATTACAAGGTATCGAACCTACGAATCTAGTCCCCGTTTGTTTGTTTTGCGATTCGTTGGTTAATTCTTGAATCTAGAAAGAAAAGAAAAAAAAGTAAGAGCCCGCTTCAGCTTCAAGTGAAGAAATAATAACAATAAATAAATTTCGTTTTTTATGGCTGTTCCATACCATATACGTCTACTTTGGCTTGAATGAGCATTATGAGTAAACCCTCCGTTAATAAATAAGTTATGCTTTATGCTATAACTATCGAAAAGGGGAGAGGATTTTCCTTCTGATAATGATAAGAAAGGAAAGAAAGCTTTTTATCATTTCAAAATACTTCAATTGGTACACGCAAGAAATAGGCCAATTCCGCAGCTTTTTGTTCAATTTCTCGCGGAGTCAAATTCTCGTCGGTACGAGTCAAAGGAACGGACCCCCGGCCCTTGATTTCCATATAAAGGACACGGCGGGCATAAATACCCTCTTTAACTTCTATTCGGATGGACTGAATTTCTTTCATAAGGAATCGGAGGAAGATGCGACGATTTTTTCCAGGAAATCCCCAACGAAAAATACGCACTATTCCCTCTTTTCGATCGAATCGATCATAACCACTACCCACATTCCACGAAATTGTGCACCACAAATAGGAACTAATAAAAAGACCCGCGATTCCATAGAAAGACATCACGATCCCTTGCGGAAAAAAAAGGATTTGCTGAGATGGAAATAAAGATATCAAATTTCTACCAAGATAACTGGAAATTCCAACCAACAAAAATCCTAATGAACCGAAAAAAAGGATAAAAGCCCAGCAGAAATTACTTGTTTTTCGAGATCCCGCTATAAGTTCTATCCATATATGTTCTGATCGCCAACTCATACTAGATCCAGGTGCTTTTTATTGAAATTGAGAGAATAACCCAAACGAATTTGACTTTACTCTTTTTTTTGTTTCCGAAGTAACTCTCATCAACTAGCACTATTCGGGCGTGAACCTTTCGGGATAATTCATCAAATTGAATTGGTTCGATCTAAAATAAGAACATCCCCTTCTTAGACTCTCCTATGGAGATCTACATACATTTAGATATATGGACTTCCGGTTCAGACATCGGCATCGGCGGATTCCAATCTATTTTTATCTTAAACTATACTATAATATATATATCGAATTAGAATTCATTTACCCGTAAATTTTCCACATGTATATTCGTAGGAAGTTTATACTATAAATATTTATTCGTGTTATGATCCAAGTCTAAGCCTTGAAAAAGAAATGGGTGGGGTTGGGGCCCATCAATCAAATCTAAAAAATTTTGTTTTTTTGAACATGAAGAGATAAAGAAGCCATTGCAATTGCTGGAAATACTAGACCCACCAAAGGCACAAAAATAGAGGGTAAGTTAAGAGTTGTCATAGGATGGGTACCTCGATTAAATATTTGTACCTGTTATTATTAATAGTGTTATAAAGATATCTTATAATAATTATAATATAACTATAAGTGAGTATATAATAAGTGCAAGTAATGTAGAACGAAATGAAAAAGAAAAAGTTTCTTACAAATTTCCGAAAGATTTTCGTTAGAATCCGACTCCATTTTTAGTAAAAATGGGAGTTGGCGGGAGATATATAAAAATGCAAGACGTCTCTTTCTATTTCGATCTATATTTGAATTCTATTTCTATTATCTATACATACGTAAAGGATAACATGAAATTCGTTTTATTTTACCTTGCTTAATTTCGCGAAAAGAAGAATCCAATCCGCTCTTTTATCTTACTGTCTGATTACTACTATTACTAATCAAGAACATGGTAAAAACAATTGGCAATTTTTGTTTGATTCTTTATTACAATTAGATCTTATGTCACCAAAGAAAACGCAAACCTCATTCTTCTGATTTTAACTTTGATTCTGATAATTAATTCACAATATAATTTGAAAAACGCTACTTGATTAAATTTGTATTCAAAGTCAAAGGAAAGAAAGTGTGGAGCTGAAATAACTCACTCAGAACACCCTTTAAAGGATTACGTGGTACAATTGGGTCGAATAAGCCCTTATGGAATAAGTATTCAGCCGTTTGTGAACCCTCAGGTACTGTCTTATTCAATGTTTGTTCAATTACTCTTTTACCCGCAAATGCAATGTAAGCGTTGGGTTCGGCAATAATGATATCCCCTAACATACCAAAACTAGCTGTCACCCCACCAGTAGTAGGAGATGTAAGGATGGATACATAAAATAGCCTTTTATTTAATTGATAATTATATAAGGCAGAGGATATTTTAGCCATTTGCATCAAGCTCAAACTTCCTTCTTGCATACGTGCTCCTCCAGAAGCACACACTAGAATAAGAGGTAGAACTTTATTTGTAGCATATTCGATCAAACGGGTTATTTTCTCGCCTACTACAGATCCCATACTACCCCCCATAAACTGAAAATCCATAACGCCAATTGCTATGGGAATACCATTTAGCTGACCTATACCTGTTTGAACAGCTTCAGTTAATCCCGTCTTTCTTTGATAAGAATCAATACGATCTTTATAAGGTTCCTCCTCCGAATGAAATTCAATGGGATCCAGAGAAACCATGTCTTCATCCAAAGGACCCCAAGTACCCGGATCAATCAAAAGTTCGATTCTATCTGAACTACTCATTTTCAAATGAGATCCACATTGCTCACAAATATTCATTTTTGACTTAAAAAATTTCTTATAATTTAATCCATAGCAATTTTCGCATTGGACCCATAAATGCCTGTACTTTTGAGTTACATCGAGATCATCCGAACTTTGAGTTAAATCACTATCCTTTGTATTAGTATTGTAATTTTTGCTTTCACTACTATTTCCACTTTCGCCATAAATGTAACTATCAATGTAATTGTCGCTACTATCAATACGGATTTGAGAACGAAGATAACTGTCAATGCAACTATTAATGTGATTATTCCAACTATATTTAGTATCATACATGCAATGATCAGAGTGGGGGTCGTCACTCTTGGATTCATTATTCAGATAACTATAAAACGAACTTTCTACTTCATCCAGAAACGAGGGATCATTGTCAATCTCAAAAATCTGATTTTCAATATCAAAATATATGGAATAACTGTCCCCATTACTATCCCTAACTAAAAAGGTGTCATCAGAGATGAAATTCCGAATATTCCTAGCGCCAAATAAATGATCAACATTACTGCCACTATCACTCGAATGAGGAATGTTTTTACCCGTATCAGTTATAACCTGGTCTTTACTTCTACTTCCACCGGTACTTTCAATAGGACCAAGACTGTCCATTGCTTGACTTAGTCCACACCTGAATTTGAACTCTTCATTAGACAACATTGAATTGAACCACCGTTTTTCCATAGAGCTTTTTTGCCCCCAATTTACATAAAAATAAAAGAGATGAATAGTCATTCGATAAAAATAAAAAACAAATCGTTTGAATATTTCATTTCTTATCAGAATAAGCATCTAAATCCAATCACTAGGATTATTAACTATAACTAAGAATGAGCGAGGATTGAAAGAAACGATTCCTTTTTGTGGGAATCCGGGCTCTCACTTCATTATATATTATATGATGGAACCTTTTTCGGTTAGAAATAGAAAAAGGAGTTTCCCATGTCGTGTTAAATTTGTAAAAAAAAAAAAGAACTATTTGTTCTTTTGCTTATGAAGAATTTTTTCGTAAAACTCGTCGAATAATAGATTTCTATTCTGACATAGACCGAAAAGGACAATATACAGGATGGGATGAGGTAGTAAGGGGTTGTGTGTGATACTTGGCTCGATTCGTGGGTCAAAACTACAGGATATAAAAAAATACTCCAATCCTGATCCATAGGATTAATTGTGGATCCACAACAATAGAAACTTTTGAGTTGCTTAGTCTTTTATTGGATTTATTTTGGATATATCTATACTTATATAGATACACCAAGTATAGATATACAAGATCTTAAATCCAAAATATATATATTATATAAAGTCCTTGTATTTTTCTTCGGCTCAATCTCTTTTACTAAATA